TTCTTTCATATACGTTTTCTTTAATTGAATGAACGTTCTGATTCTCAATTTCTCAAAATACTTCAATTGGTACACGCAAGAAATAGGCTAATTCAGCAGCCTTTTGTTCAATTTCTCGTGGAGTCAAATTCTCATCAGTACGGGTCAAGGGAATGGACCCCTGGCCTCGGATGTCCATATAAAGAACACGACGAGCATAAATACCCTCTTTAACTTCTATTCTAACGGACTGAATATCTTTTATAAGGAATCGGAGGAATATGCGACGATTTTTTCCCGGAAATCCCCAACGAAAAATACAGACTATTCCTTCCTTTCTATCGAATCGATCATAACCACTACCTACATTCCAGGAAATTGTGCACCACAAATAAGAGCTAATAAAGAGACCCGCAATTCCGTAGAAAGACATCACGATTCCTTGTGGAAAAAAAACGATTTGCTGAGGCGGAAAAAAAGATATCAAATTTCTACCAAGATAACTGGAAGTTCCAACTAATAAGAAGCCTAATGAACCTAAAAAAAGGATAAAGGCCCAGCAGAAATTACTTATTTTTCGAGACCCCGTTATAAGTTCTATCCATATATGTTCTGATCGCCAAGTCATACTTTACCCGATTGCATTTTATTGGAATTGAGATAATACCCCAGAGAAATTTGACTTTACTTTTTTGTTTCCGAAGTAACTCTCATCAACTAGCACTAGTTTGAGGTGAACTAGCACTAGTTTGATGTCAACCTTTAGGAGTAATTCATCAAATTGGTTAAATCTAAAATAATATCATACTCTTTATTTAATACGATCCCACTATACATATCGATATACATAGAGATTCACCGACTACATTTCAGCCATCCAGCGATCCTGATCTATTTGAAAATTGCTAGAATTGATATATCCATATATCATGTTTCTGCAGGCATAAGAGTTTTTTCCTTTATGTTCGGTGGAAATCACATGTTATACTATATTCCAATAAATAGATATCCGTGTTATGATACAAGTCCACGTTTTCAAAAAAAATAGATGAGATTGGGTCCCAGCGGATCTAAACAATCTTGTTTTTTTGAACATGAAGAAATAAAGAAGCCATTGCAATTGCCGGAAAGACTAGGCCTACTAACGGCACAAAAATAGATGGAAGGTTCAAATTTGTCATAGAAGGGGTACCTCGATTTACTATTTGTATCTGTTATTATGTTATTATATAAATAAAGATATCTTGTAATAATTATAATTAAATTAAGAATTTGAATTCTAATTAGATAATATTTATTATTAATAGAATTTGAAGAATTTCAAATTCTTAGTATAGATCTAAGTGTCTATATATCTAAATCTAACTGAGTACGTATAATAAGTGCAAAGAATATAGAACTGTAGAACTAAATAAATGGACTTATTCATCTGCTACATGAGAAAGATATGTATGATAATAAACTTTATTATTTTTTTTTTTCATTTCTTTGTCTTTTGTTCTTGTCTTCTAATTTTATAAAAATAGATAAAGAGTTTTTTACAGATTATCGAAAGATTCGTTCGAATCCGACCCAACATGAATTTTTAGCTAAAATGGTTTTTCGGGAGATAGAGAAAGATACAAAACCCTATTATCTATATTTTAATTTCCAATTATATACCTAAGACAAGAAGAAATTCGTTTTATTTTCCTAATTTCACGAAAGGAAGAACTCACTCTTGTTGATAAAGGCTTTTTGATTCGTAATCAGGAATATAGATCAAAAAAGAGTTATCCTCAACTTTAGTTTTGATTCTTTCTACAATTAGATCTTCTATCACCAAAGAAAACGCCATTATTATCTTATTTACTTTGATTCCGATAAACTAACTGCTTTTTTGCTACAAACACAAATAAAATAATAAACACAAATAAAATAATTGAACTTAGTGCTCTACTTGATTTTGCTTGACTTTTGATTCAAAGGAAAAAAGGCGTGGAGCTTAAATAATTCACTCAGAACGCTTTTTAAAAGATTACGTGGTACAATTTGGTCGAATAAACCCTTCTGGAATAAGTATTCAGCTGCTTGTGAACCTTCGGGTACTGTTTTATTCAATGTTTGTTCAATTACTCTTTTACCTGCAAATGCAATGTAGGCATTGGGTTCGGCAATAATGATATCCCCCAACATACCAAAACTGGCTGTCACTCCACCAGTTGTCGGAGATGTAAGGATTGATACATAAAATAATTTTTTATTTAATTGATAATCATATAAAGCAGACGATATTTTAGCCATTTGCATCAAGCTCAAACTTCCTTCCTGCATGCGCGCCCCCCCAGAAGCACACACTATAATAAGAGGTAAAATTTGATCGGCAGCGTGTTCAATCAAACGGGTGATTTTCTCTCCGACTACGGATCCCATACTACCCCCCATAAACTGAAAATCCATAACCCCAATTGCTACGGGAATGCCGTTTAGTTGGCCTATGCCTGTTTGAACAGCCTCGGTTAATCCTGTCTTTCTTTGATAA